ATAGACCACCGGTTATTGGATCTAGTCCTCCGCGAAAACTAAGAAATTCTGCATATTTGGACCAATTCAAGGTGAAAAAGGGGGTTGCTCCTTCGGAAAAACTAGGATAAAGTTGAGCCAAAAGGTCGCGATTCAAGATAAATTCATGAGGAAGTGGTATCTCTTTAGGATCAACCCCAGCGTCGAGAAATTGGTTAATTGGTAAAGATACATGGATTTGGTGTCCCGCCCAAGAAAGAGACCCAAGTCCTAATAACCCCGCTAAGTGGTGATTCAACATGGATTCTACATCTTGGAACCAGGCCAATTTGGGAGCGGCTTTGTGATAATGGAACCAACCAGCAAAAAGCATTAACGATGCAAAAATCAATGCACCGATTGCGGTACAATAGAGTTGTAATTCACTAGTTATTCCGGATGCTCGCCAAATCTGAAAAAACCCAGAGGTTATTTGGATTCCTCGGAATCCCCCGCCTACATCACCATTCAAAATCTCTTGCCCTACTATTGGCCAAACTACCTGAGCACTGGGTCCAATGTGAGTAGGATCGCTTAGCCATGCTTCATAATTGGAAAAACGGGCACCGTGGAAGTACATGCCACTCAACCAAAGAAAGATAATGGAGAGTTGACCGAAATGAGCACTAAAGACTTTTCGGGAGATCTCCTCCAAATCACCGGTATGACTATCGAAATCGTGAGCATCAGCATGTAGGTTCCAGATCCAAGTGGTAGTATCGGGGCCCTTAGCTATTGTTCTTGAGAAATGCCCGGGTCTGGCCCATTCCTCAAAAGATGTTTTTACAGGATCCCTATCCACAACAATTTTAACTTCTGGTTCCGGCGAACGAATAATCATTAAGTCCTCCTCTTTCCGGACAAGACATACAAAGAGACCCGCCAACTGTCTTTTTATTGAATCTTTGAAAGATAGATATTATGATTAGTCCTTTTCTTTACTATCTACCGTCCTTCTATTTTTTTTTTTAGTTATTCACTGGAGCAATTATACATTGAAGTCAATCCGAGGCAAGTGTTCGGATCTATTATGACATAAGGATTAGGTGCCTAACGGACATTGGTTATTCTGGAAAATTATTTCCAGACGTAACAAAAAAATCTTTTTTTTTTACGTTTTCATTTAAGAAGCTAGCGTATTTTTTTTTCTGAGGTGAGGGTATAAGCCCTTATCTACATCTACTTTCCTTGAGTGAGCATAATATAGATTTTTTTATTCGATTCCAAATTCCAAGATAACTCATTAGAATTATTAATAAGACCGTCCTGATATATTAGGTAGGAATATTTATATTGCCACCTTTTATGTGCTTTATTACTTCTGTTCCAGAGCCTATCCCTATTGTTTATCCTTATGAAATATGATATAAAATCGAAGGTAGAAGAAAGGGATATAATGAAATTATTGATTTGATCTTCTTACCTAAATTATTTGATTAATGGATCAACAACCAAACCACCCATTTTATGAAAATGGAGAGTGGTCTTATTCAAAGCGCTTCGTAATCTTCAACCAGTTCTGTGCTTCAATATAATTTCCCGGAGTAAGCGCTATAGCTTGTTTCCAATACTCAGCAGCTTGATCAAACCAAGCTTCCGCAATTTCCGAATCGCCCTGTAGAATGGCCTGTTCTCCTCGGTCGGAATAGGCAGTTCCTTCCCCTAGAACCGTACTTGAGAGTTTCCTACCTCATACGGCTCAGAAATTGCTATCTTAATTTCCCCTATCTTAACTGAATTCGATTTCTCAAAAATGAATCCAATTTCTTCTTGGGTTAAGCAGAAGAAGTGAATTACCTAAGTTTCAAACCCTAATTTTGATCAATAATCAGTTTGATCTTTTCTCCCACCTTCAGAAGAATAAAGCATAGATAGACCTATATGCTTCGTTCGAATTTTCTGAAAGGTAACTATCTCGGTTTCGTTTCTTTCATATATGAAATTTCTATAGAATCCTCGAAAAAGACTTTTTCCCATAAGAAAGAAAAAAGAACTTACTATCTTTGGGATCTGATACTACACCGCTGCTTAATCCCTTAGTGGATCGGCTTTATTACATAAGCGGATTCCTAAATTTTGTCCCATATCGTGGTATAATGAAGCAGTTTTTTTAGTTGTATCGACCCAGTCGCTCACTAATTGATCTTTACGGCGTTTTCTCTATCAATTTCAGCTTTATCCATAGAATAGTAGTATAGGCTCTACTTTCTTCCTATTTTGATTCTCGTGAAGTGTCCTTCCTTCCTACAGCTGATAAGGTCAAATCGTTATTTTGACGATCCCTATGTAGAAAGCCCTTTTTCTAGTATTTACTAGAAAATTTCCTACGCTCTTTTTTTCTTCTTTCTATAGTGGAGATAGTCGCACGTAATGACAGATCACGGCCATATTATTAAAAGCTTGCGGTAAGAAAGGGTTTCGTTCTAGCGCCCGGAAATAATATTCCAAAGCCTTTGTATGCTCTCCATTGCTTGTGTGTATAAGGCCTATGTTATATAGTATATAACTTCGATCATAGGGATCAATTTCTAGTCGCGTAGCTTCATAATAATTCTGCAAAGCTTCCGCATAATTTCCTTCGGATTGAGCCAACATCCGTTACGGTCGTTCATTCTATTCAAAAAATCTCCGTTCCAAAACCGTACATGAGGTTTTCATCTCATACGGCTTCTCCCTTCTGTACTTCTCCCTTCTGTACATAGTACTAAGCGAAAAATCGATAGAATCAAAATCGAATTAGTCCCATCTCATTATGGACCGAAGAGGGCTGGTATTTTTCCAAGAAATCTCTAGCCAACCTTCCCCCAAGAGGTTTTTCTTAACACCAATGAATTCTATTAATGCTAGAGGAAAACGATAGCTCCAAGAATTTCTTTGTTCTCAACGCCTCCTATTTAGAGGAATTAGCCACTTCAACGCCCTTTGATGGTTATAAGGGTATCCAAAGTACAAACCTGATGGTTGTTTGTTATCCCAACCATTCTTCCCAACCCTGATACCAATCAGGAAAGGGCTAATTTCTAACAAAGTTTTTCTCTTGTTGATTCCTATTTCGAGGTGTAGTGCTTTTCTCCCCTATGCTGCCTATTGGTACTAGTAGAGTCGGATTGGCCTGTAATACAGAACCTATCCTGTAGGTGTAACCTTTCGCTCAATACTCAAATCTACAATTGAAGCATCTGAGGCCACATCAATCGAGGATACACGATAGAAGGAATTGTTAGTTCACCTCACCTTCCCCAAGCGCGGGTTTCCTTTACTAATTTTGTTCTCTCTATGCGAACCCTCTCTCTTTCTCGTAAGAATGAGATGTAGGTAGGGCTAAAAAAAAGAGTCAAATCGCACCATCTCTATAATAAGTAAATGCCCTTTTTTCCCCGGAGGTTGTCGGAATTATTTGCAATAAAATATTGGCTACAATCGAGGAGGTCTTATCAATGAAATTTCCATTTATACGGGATCTAGGCATAATTCCCAACCCATTCTATATAGAATTCTTTTCATTCTATCACGAAATAACATAAAAACAAAACATTCGATTCTTATAAATCGATCCATATGCTCTAAATGGATAAGAGAGGTATGGATTTTCCGCTCAGCTCAAATTGTCTCCTTCTCCTTCTGTTTGGACAAGAGGAGATACGAAATATTTGACTAAGACTGGATTTTATTCTCGACTTTCCTATTTCCCAACAACAACTTCTCTCATCAGCTATTTCGCGTTTTCAAAGTCATTAATTGCCCCATACCCTTTTTTATATTTAGATTGTATGGCGTAACGTACCTTATGCAAATAGAATTCTAGGGTTCCTTTATTTTCTTATGGAAATTTTTTTCTTATGGAATAAGAAGAATTCTTCCATTCTCTTTTTATTTTAGTTTTCCCCAAAGAAAAACTTTTCGAGGGAGCAGAATTCCTAGTAAAAAAATACTGGATCCTTCCACTTAGATGAAAAGTAATTTTTCCATTCCAATAGAGCCATGGAATCCCCGAGCCGTTGTGGCTGTACCTGTACTGTAGGAATACGAAAACTCGCTATTCACTCAGTTTATTTTTAATAATAAGATTATGGAGGAGAGATGGCCGAGCGGTTCAAGGCGTAGCATTGGAACTGCTATGTAGACTTTTGTTTACCGAGGGTTCGAATCCCTCTCTTTCCGTTTCTCTTAATTCATCAATGTTAGCGATCACAGTGTAGCAAATTAAATAACAATTTATTCCAACAATAATACCTTTATTTAATAAAAATTCTCTATAGGAAATTACTGTGGTATGTAAAATACACATCGAGGAAATAACAAAAAAGAAAAAAGGATCCTAGGGTTAATCTATTTCTGCTAGGTGAACGGGAAAATATTAATTAAGAGTCTTAGGTCGATTTAGTTCGGGGAAAGGGGAAGGGAAAAAAATTCTATGAACCTTTCCTTTTTTCGTTAAGTTCAAGTCTGGCGAGAATAATATTCTACAACTAACAACTCATTTATTTTGAGACCAACCCACTTCCTATCTAGAATTTTTTTTACTAGTCCTTTATATTGCAATGTGTCAACCGTCAAATGCTTTGGCAATTTGCCCGGATCGGATGAAGCAATAGAATTTTGAACCAGACGTTTTGAGCGTTGGTTATCTTTCGTAGTAATAATATCTCGGGGTTTGCAACGAAAACTTGGTATATCAACTATACGACCATTAACTAAAATATGTCTATGGTTAACTAATTGCCGGGCCCCTGGAATGGTTGAAGCCATACCCAATCGAAAAAGGATATTATCCAAACGCATTTCAAGTAATTGTAGTAAAACCTGACCTGTGGATCTTTTTGCTTTTCCAGCGATATGTACATATCTAAGTAATTGTCGTTCTGTCAGACCATAATGAAAACGCAATTTCTGTTTTTCTTGAAGACGAATACGATATTGCTCTTTTTTCCCAGAATGGAATTTCTTTTTCTGATTACTTCCGGATTTAGGCGTTTTTCTAGTGAGTCCTGGTAAAGCTCCCAGACGGCGTATTTTTTTTAAACGAGGCCCTCGATAACGGGACATGAAGACTCCTTTTTTATTTTATTGAAATTTCATTTTACACAATAAATTTCATTCTATTTACATTACAGAATACATCGAAATTAAAACTGAATTAAACTAAAGGATAAACAGAGTAAAATCTACTAAAGTACCACAAAAAAGTACCAAAAAAAATGGAATTTCATTAACATCTGGATTTTTTGTATATAATATTATTTATTTTTATGCTTTTTATCTAGCAAAATTGTAAGGTAGAACGACATAATAGACCCTGGATTCCCCGTTTAATTCGGAGAAAAAGAGAAATTCTTGTTCATGGAACATCGATAGAGAAAAAAGCCGACTATCGGATTTGAACCGATGACCCTCGCATTACAAATGCGATGCTCTAACCTCTGAGCTAAGTGGGCTTACATAACAGAAATAGTGTAACAAATAGAAATATATATAGGGAATCCGTAAAATGTCAGATCTTAATTATTAATCTTAGTTATTAACTAGTTCGAAATTGGAAGTTCCACTCAAAAAAAAAAAATACTAGAATTTTAAAAAGATAAAGTTAGCTTGATATGCTTAACTAAAATGATATTATTAAATAGGATTATAGAATTTATTGAACTTTCTTTTTATTTCTCTAATTCGCAAATCAATTTTTCTAATAGAATCTATTCCAAATTCTATATTGAATTTCATTTCAGATATTTTCAATTTGATATGGCTCGGACGAATAATCTAATACATAGAAAAGAAGAATATATATGAAGAATTAATAAAGAAAAAATGCGAATGGCATTTTCATTCGATCATTATATACATTTTTGAGATATTTTTTTTTTTCTTTGTTAATAATTTAAGGATAAATAGTTCACTAAGGAGAAGATAGAATCATAGCAAATCCAATTTCGAATTCTGATTAGAAAAAAAAGAATGAATATCAAGCGTTATAGTATGATTTTGAATACTCTAAAAAAAGAGGGAGGGAGGCGGGATAGAGAAAAACTTTTGGATATATTCATTCCGATTGAATTGCAAATATATCAACGATAGAATCAATTCAATTCTGAATTGCAATAAGCGAGCGGGGTCTCTCAAATAGAGATGAGCTGCTAGACTACGTCGAATAATGAATTCAATGATTCAAAAAAAACTAAGAGATGGATGAAATTATACAAGGAATCCTGGTTTCAAAGAAAAGGAAAATGGGGATATGGCGAAATCGGTAGACGCTACGGACTTGATTGTATTGAGCCTTGGTATGGAAACCTGCTAAGTGGTAACTTCCAAATTCAGAGAAACCCTGGAATGAAAAATGGGCAATCCTGAGCCAAATCCCTTTTTTGAAAAACAAGTGGTTCTCAAACTAGAACCCAAAGGAAAAGGATAGGTGCAGAGACTCAATGGAAGCTGTTCTAACGAATCGAAGTAATTGCGTTGTGTTGGTAGTGGAACCTCTTCGAAATTAGAGAAAGAAGGGCTTTATACATCTAATATACACGCATATATACTGACATAGCAAACGATTAATCACGGAACCCATATCATAATATAGGTTCCTTATTTTATTTTTTGAATGAAATTAGGAATGATTATGAAATAGAAAATTCTGAATTTTTTTAGAATTATTGTGAATCCATTCCAATCGAATATTGAGTAATCAAATCCTTCAATTCATTATTTTGTTTTCGAGATCTTAAAAAAAGTGGATTAATCGGACGAGGATAAAGAGAGAGTCCCATTCTACATGTCAATACTGACAACAATGAAATTTCTAGTAAAAGGAAAATCCGTCGACTTTATAAGTCGTGAGGGTTCAAGTCCCTCTATCCCCAAACCCTCTTTCTCTTTTATTCCCTAACCTTAGTAGTTATCTTTTTTTTTTTTACTTTTATAAATGGGTTTAAGATTCATTAGCTTTCTCATTCTACTCTTTCACAAAGGAGTGCGACGAGAACCCAATGAATCTTATGCTATTCATTAAATAGATGGTTTCTTTTTTATTAGAGTAGAGTATCGGCAAGGAATTTCGATTATTAATTCTATTTTTAAGTATTATTAAGTAAGCCATCCACAATGCATAGGACTATCCCTACCCATTTCCAAATTTTGAATACTTTATTTATATTTATTTTTTAGTCCCTTTAATTGACATAGATGCAAATACTCTACTAAGATGATGCACAAGAAAGGGTCAGGATAGCTCAGTTGGTAGAGCAGAGGACTGAAAATCCTCGTGTCACCAGTTCAAATCTGGTTCCTGGCACAGAAAATAAAAGGATCCACCGAATAGATATTGATACAAATATCTTGAGATGGATTGGGGTACATATTCATTAATAATCTAGATAGTATAGAGTAAGTAGATAAATCTGTAAACACTTCTTTTTCTTTTTAGAAAAAGGGTTAAAATCTTTGGTTCCTTTCTTTATGGTATAGAAAGAGGTAAAATTGGGTGCCCTTTTCTTCATTTTTGCATTTCTTATTAATTTTGTATACCGCTATTCCGAAGAATATTTTTTTATTCTTGCTTATCCTACTTTCCTAGTGGTTCTAAGTAATACGCGCGGTACAAAGTTCGTGGTAGGAACTTCTTTGAGTCATTGTATTTTTCTGTTCATACGAAGGAAACAAATATCTGATTTTCAAAATTGGAAAATCGAAATGAAGCCCTTTTTGTATAATAGGAATTAATTAGAATATATTAAGTATTTCGTTTCGTCTAGGAACAGAACGTAAAAATATTCCTTGATTTGAATAAAATCTGGAGTTGTGTTGTATAAGTGAACATGAATTTATTATCATTCAATGAGCATCTTGTATTTCATAGAAATTGGGGGTTATATAGTCCTTACGTAAGGGCCAGCCTATCCAACTTTCAGGCATTAAGATACGTTTAAGACGCGGATGATTATCATAAAAAATTCCTACCATATCATAAGATTCGCGTTCTTGAAAATCAGCACTTCTCCAAACCCAGAAGACAGACGGGATTCTAGGATTATCCTTTTGGGCAAAGACTTTTATGCATACTTCTTCTGGGTTATCTATACCATACTGTATTCTCGTAAGATGATACACGCTAGCTAAAGATCCACCAGGTGCTACGTCATAAGCACATTGGGAACGTAAATAATTGTAACCATATACATATAAAATGACAGCAATGGAATCCCAATCCCCCGCTTTTATTTGTAAAGTTTCTATTCCTCGGTGATCGAAGCCCAAAGATCTATGAACCACGTCATGTTTGACTAGCCAATTAGATAACCAACCCTGCTGCATTGTCTTGATCTCTCCCCCTTTGTATAAATATTTCACATTTCAAATGCAAGTTTGAAAGATTGCACTGCTCTTTCTTTTTCTGCACAAAAGAACCCCTCCTAATTCACTAATTTGTAGGAAGATACTGGACTTTTGGATTTGAAAAAAGTTTCAGAAGATATATCTAAAGTGGATGGTGATTGATAGAGCAATTCTTGTTCGTAAGTTCCAGTGTGAATACTGCGCCGAACATAAAGCTTGTGACGGGTAGTAAAAGATCGATTTTTCTTTTGACTTTGACATAGAGTTCGATCCTCAACTATTTCTCGCGCTATCTTCTTACGAAGTTTTGTTAAGGCATCTATAACAGCCTCTGGTTTAGGCGGGCAACCCGGCAGGTAGACGTCCACAGGAATTAACTTATCAACTCCTCGAACAGTACTATAGGAATCCGTACTAAACATTCCCCCTGTAATAGTACAGGCTCCCATAGCTATGACGTATTTCGGTTCAGGCATTTGCTCATATAATCGCACTAAAGATGGAGCCATTTTCATTGTTACCGTACCAGCTGTTAAAATTAGGTCCGCTTGCCTCGGACTTGATCTTGGTACCAATCCATAACGATCAAAGTCGAATCGTGAGCCTATTAATGAAGCAAATTCAATGAAACAACAACTGGTACCATATAGAAGGGGCCATAAACTGGAGAGTCTTGACCAATTCGAAAGATCGTTTGGTGTAGTTGAAATAACGGAATTGGAACTTGTTTGGTCGAGTAACGGAAACTCAATCAAACTCATAATTGTCTCAATGGAATCTTTTCTTTCTTTTTTTTTTTTGTCTGAATATTCAGTTAAGACCATTCCAAGGCTCCTTTTCGCCATGCATAAACTAAACCAACAACTAGGATAAGCACAAAAATGAAAGCTTCGATAAAAACGGATAAACCCAATACGTCGAAACTCATTGCCCAAGGGTAGAGAAAGACCGTTTCCACATCAAAAACAACAAAAACTAGCGCAAACATGTAATAGCGTATTCGGAATTGTAACCAAGCCCCCCCCATGGGTTCTATACCCGATTCATAACTAGAAAGCTTCTCTGGTCCTTTACTAACCGGGGCTAAAAGTCCTGAAATCCAAAATACCAAAATAGGAATAAGACTTGCTATTATTAGAAATGTCCAAAAAATATCATATTCGTGAAGCAGAAACATAAATGTACTCCCATTAATGTGGAATAGGCGGAACTGAATTAGTCAATTCAAGTTGACATTGTCAATTTATCCAGAACTTCTCTCTTTTCCTCGGTGAAACAAGAATCTGTTTTGCTCAAACCAAAGGCAAAGAGCGCTTACTTTAGCCTTTGTTTCTTTTATGATATGTCTTCCTTAAGGATTCATCCAATGGAATCCCCACTTCCTTTCTTTTGGATTTCCCTTCTATTTAGATATGATATAGACCTAATTCTTATACAAAGAAAACTCTTTCGCTTCACTTTGTCTCGCTTTCTCCATAATCTCTAGAAAAAAGAATTGCTCTACCTTTTATTTAATGATAGTCAGAGACTATTAAATAAAAAAGAAAATACTTACTACTAATTAGATTAGAACCTAATTAAAATAGGATGACTAATGTATGCATCCTAATGAGGAGTAATACTAAAAAAAAAAGAACTTTATTTCAGAATTATGAAACAGAATATCCAGTTTTATTATTTACTCTTTCTTTTTTTCTTTCGATTTTTTCTATTTTAGTTAAAGTGGATCGATTTAAATAATGTATATATAGTTTAGATAATGTATATATAGTAATATACTTCAAACAAAATTGAAATTCGCAAAATGGGGAAAATCGTTGCAGTCATTATAGGAAAGTATAGGTACTTAGAGCATATCCTATTTGAAGGAGGATGGAATTCTAATCAGGTAAGGGATCCTTCCTTCTATTGATTTGATCAAAATTTTTTTTCTTTTCCTGTCTCTATGATTTTCGATGAATGAGCCTAGGGTAATGCTTTTATCTCTATTCTATGGTGCAATCGACCGTCGAGTCTATAAACGAGTACTAATAAGGAAAAGAAAACTATACTAAAGGAAACATAAGATATCCATCCTAAAATGGAAAAAAAGACGTATATATTAGGGCTATACGGATTCGAACCGTAGACCTTCTCGGTAAAACAGATCAAACAGATTATTATCGAAATGATTCGAACTGTTTCAAAGACCCAACATGCATTTTTCTGCATTGGGCTCTTTCATCAACTGATGTAAAGATCAGTTAATCCGCCATAGTTTTTCTTTATGGAAAGATAATGAGATGGCTCCCTGTGCTCTGATTGATTATTTGTCTTCTGATCTATCTAGGAGCAATACCAAAGTGTTTCAAAGGAGGATTGCCTTGACTTAGGTCTGCCTCCGGCCTAAATTAAATCAACCTAAATGAAATGGAGTCTCTATCGTTCCGCTGCAAGAGTTTACTATGAGACTTCATACACCTTAAAGTTCATAGAACGAAAAGAAGTTTTTTGGAGGCCCTTATCCTCATTACGCCTAGCATTGAGTGGGCTGGATATTTACCTTATCAACTAGCAAATCAATAGGGGTTCCATTTGATTAAGCACCTGAATTGGCACCTGAATCGGACTGAACCAACTGTTTGTCAGGCTACTGTTCTCCTATTCTTTCGAATCCATGAAGTAAGACATTGATTTTGCAATAAGGTCAATTATGTTCATTACATAATAAGTTCCCTTGAAAAGCATTGGCGCACGTGTAAACGAGTTGCTCTACCGAACTGAGCTATAGCCCTTGTCAGAGATATCTTAACATATAGATAATTTCTTGTCAAGATGAATATTTTCTAATGCCAGAGGATATCCCTTTGATCCGTTTACTATATAGCATAATAGCATAAACATACCAATAAATATAACATAAACATACCAATAACGGAGCGGTATTGCTTATAAAAAGGATTCGATCTATAATCGATCGAAGTAATGGGGCTTCTTTTGTGGTGATAAATTGCCTACTTAACTCAGTGGTTAGAGTATTGCTTTCATACGGCGGGAGTCATTGGTTCAAATCCAATAGTAGGTAGGTAGGTAGAAAAATTACTAGATAGCATTGGACTTACTTCGCTTCGCTATCTAATAACTTTTTCTACCCTTCTTTCCTTTTTCTTTGTATCAACGAAACCTTTGGATTGTCTTCAATTGGATGGGGGAATCCAATTGATAGCCTCGACTCGTATCCTAGCTCGTCTGAGAGCTAGCTTCGCTTCAACCAATTCTTTCGTACCCTCAGCTCTACTCAAGTGAGCTTCGGCTATTTCAAGTGCCTGTTGAGCTTCTTCTGGATCAATGTCACTACCCAGTTCTGCATCATTTCCTAAAATGATGATCTCATTATTAACTATTCTCGCAAAACCACTCCACAGAACCGCCGTTAACCATTGGTCGTTGAGGAGGCGTATTCTCAAAGGACCCATATCTACAGCTGTGTTAATGGGGGCGTGGTTTGGTAATACACCAATTTGGCCACTATTAGTAGATAAAATGATTTCTTTCACTTCACAATCCCAAATAATTCGTTTAGGAGTCAGTACATAAAGATTTAATTTCATTTCGTCAATTTGCTCTCCTCTTCTAAGTTTATAGCTTTCGTGCTAGCTTCATCGATATTCCCCACCAAATAAAAAGCCTGTTCGGGTAGGCCGTCTAATTCTCCGGAAAGGATTAGTTGAAATCCCCTAATAGTTTCTGCAAGACCAACATACTTTCCTGGAGAACCGGTAAAAACTTCTGCCACAAAGAACGGTTGTGATAAGAACCGCTCGATTTTCCGTGCTCTTGCTACAGTTAAACGATCCTCCTCCGATAATTCATCCAACCCAAGAATTGCGATAATGTCCTGAAGTTCTTTGTAACGTTGTAAAGTTTCCTTAACTCTTTGCGCAGTTTCATAATGTTCGTTGCCAACGATCCGAGGCTGTAACATAGTTGAGGTTGAATCTAAAGGATCTACTGCGGGATAAATACCCTTGGAAGCTAATCCTCTGGAAAGTACGGTAGTAGCGTCCAAATGTGCAAATGTTGTGGCAGGAGCAGGGTCGGTCAAATCGTCCGCAGGTACATAAACTGCTTGGATCGAAGTTATGGATCCCTTTTTGGTAGAAGCAATTCTTTCTTGCAAAGAACCCATTTCTGTACTAAGGGTAGGTTGATAACCCACTGCGGAGGGCATTCTCCCTAATAAGGCGGATACTTCCGATCCTGCTTGAACAAAACGAAAGATATTATCGATAAATAAAAGCACGTCTTGCTTATTAACATCTCGGAAATATTCCGCCATAGTTAGGGCAGTTAAACCAACTCTCATACGAGCTCCCGGTGGTTCATTCATTTGGCCATAGACTAGAGCTACCTTTGATTCCTCAATATTTTTTTCATTAATTACTCCAGATTCTTTCATTTCCATATAAAGATCATTTCCTTCACGAGTCCGTTCCCCTACTCCGCCAAATACGGATACGCCTCCATGAGCTTTAGCAATGTTATTGATTAATTCCATGATGAGTACTGTTTTACCTACTCCTGCCCCCCCAAATAGTCCGATTTTTCCTCCACGTCGATAAGGAGCTAAAAGATCGACCACCTTAATACCTGTTTCAAAGATAGATAATTTCGTATCTAACTCGATAAAGGCAGGCGCAGATCTATGAATAGGGAATGTTGCACTAGTATCTACAGGACCCAAATTGTCAATAGGCTCCCCAAGAACGTTAAAAATTCGTCCGAGAGTAGCTCCACCGACTGGAACACTGAGAGGAGCTCCCGTGTCAATCACTTCCATTCCTCTCATCAACCCGTCTGTAGCACTCATAGCTACAGCTCTAACTCGATTATTTCCTAATAATTGTTGTACCTCACAAGTCACATTAATTTGCTTATCGGCAGTGTCTCGACTCTTGACTATCAAAGCGTTATAAATATAAGGCAACTTGCCCGGGGGAAAAGTGATATCCAGCACGGGTCCAATAATTTGATCAATACGCCCTGCGCTTTTTTCTTCAATTGTGGAAACCCCGGGACGCGAAGTAGTAGGATTGGTTCTCATAATTATCACATAATTTTCAAAAAAAAAGGAATTTGTCGAAATTTTTCTTTTTTTTTTTTTTGTTGAATAATGCCAAATCAAATCAAAAAAAATATCCAAAAATCCAAAAGTCAAAAGGAAATGAATTAGTTAATTCAATAGCAAAGAAAAGGGGACTAGCACTTGATTTCGTTGCCCAAGCGAATCCCATTCAATCGTTTACTTATGGAATGAGTCCGTTGGAAAGTTCAATCAATTTTTTCGTATAAATTTCGCTTTTTATGAAGGATCTGTGCCTACTCTACTTTCCTATCTAGGACTTCGATATACAAAATATATACTACTGTGAAGCATAGATTGCTGTCAACAGAGAATTTTCTTAGTATTTAGGTATTTAGATTCAAAATATCAAAGGGGCCTATTAAGAACTTTCCAAATTGTAAAATAAGGATTAGGGATTGGTTTGGGTTGCGCTATATCTATCAAAGAGTATACAATAATGATGGATTTGGTGAATCAAATCCACGGTTTAATAACGAACCGTGTTAACTTACCATAACAATAACTCACCATAACAACAACTCAATTCCTATCGAATTCCTATAGTGGAATTCCTATAGGATAGAGCGTACACAAGGTGCACGCATTATATATGAATCAAACATATTCATTAACTTAAGCCTACTCTTTTTTTTATTTAATGAGTTGATATTAATATTAATTGAATATCTTTTTTTTTTAGATTTTTGCAAAGGTTTCATTTCCGCTTAATCCATATCGAGTAGACCTTGTCGTTGTGAGAATTCTTAATTCATGAGTTGTAGGGAGGGACTTATGTCACCACAAACAGAAACTAAAGCAAGTGTTGGATTTAAAGCTGGTGTTAAGGATTATAAATTGACTTACTACACCCCGGAGTACGAAACCAAGGATACTGATATCTTGGCAGCATTCCGAGTAACTCCTCAGCCCGGGGTTCCACCTGAAGAAGCAGGGGCTGCAGTAGCTGCGGAATCTTCTACTGGTACATGGACAACTGTTTGGACTGATGGACTTACCAGTCTTGATCGTTACAAAGGACGATGCTATCACATCGAACCCGTTCCTGGGGAGGCAGATCAATATATCTGTTATGTAGCTTATCCATTAGACCTATTTGAAGAGGGTTCTGTTACTAATATGTTTACTTCCATCGTGGGTAACGTATTTGGTTTCAAAGCCTTACGCGCTCTACGTTTGGAGGATCTACGAATTCCCCCTACTTATTCAAAAACTTTCCAAGGTCCGCCTCACGGTATCCAAGTTGAAAGGGATAAGTTGAACAAGTATGGTCGTCCTTTATTGGGATGTACTATTAAACCCAAATTGGGATTATCCGCAAAAAATTACGGTAGAGCGTGTTATGAGTGTCTACGTGGTGGACTTGATTTTACCAAAGATGATGAAAACGTAAACTCACAACCATTTATGCGCTGGAGAGACCGTTTTGTCTTTTGTGCCGAAGCAATTTATAAAGCACAAGCCGAAACTGGTGAAATCAAGGGGCATTACTTGAATGCGACTGCGGGTACATGCGAAGAAATGATTAAGAGAGCCGTATTTGCAAGGGAATTAGGGGTTCCTATTGTAATGCATGACTACTTAACTGGAGGATTCACCGCAAATACTAGTTTGTCTCATTATTGCCGCGACAACGGCCTACTTCTTCACATTCACCGAGCAATGCATGCAGTTATTGATAGACAGAAAAATCATGGTATACATTTCCGTGTATTAGCTAAAGCATTGCGTATGTCGGGGGGAGATCATGTCCACTCCGGTACAGTAGTAGGTAAGTTAGAAGGGGAACGCGAAATGACTTTAGGTTTTGTTGATTTATTGCGTGATGATTTTATTGAAAAAGATCGTTCTCGCGGTGTCTTTTTCACTCAGGACTGGGTATCCATGCCAGGTGTTATACCGGTGGCTTCAGGGGGTATTCATGTTTGGCATATGCCAGCTCTGACCGAAATCTTTGGAGACGATTCCGTATTACAATTTGGTGGAGGAACTTTAGGACATCCTTGGGGAAATGCACCTGGTGCAGCAGCTAATCGTGTGGCTTTAGAAGCTTGTGTACAAGCTCGTAACGAAGGGCGCGATCTTGCTCGTGAAGGTAATGAAATTATCAAAGCAGCTTGCAAATGGAGTCCTGAACTAGCCGCAGCTTGTGAAGTATGGAAGGCGATCAAATTTGATTTCGAGCCGGTGGATACCATAGATAAGTAGATAAAACTAGATATAAAGAAGGTCTAAATAAAATAAAAAAGAAGCAAAATAGAAAGAGAAAAAATAAGTTACGAAATGCAGTAATTCTTCTTTATTAATTGATTGCAATTAAATTCGGCTCAATCTTTTTTTTCTAAAAAAAGATTGAGCCGAATTTAAATAGATCTTGATACGATCATGAGACTTGACAAATTGAGATTCTTCTATTCTATATATCTAGAATATAGAAAGGTATAATACAATAAACAAATATAAAGAAAAATATAGTATTATCGTACGATAATGGAATCAAATACGCAGTATTTACAGAAAAGAGTCTTCGTTTATTGGGAAAGAATCAATATACTTTTAATGTCGAATCGGGATTCACTAAGACAGAAATAAAGCATTGGGTCGAACTCTTCTTTGGTGTTAAGGTAGTAGCTGTGAATAGCCATCGACTACCCGGAAAGGGTAGAAGAATGGGACCTATTCTGGGACATACAATGCATTACAGACGTATGATCATTACCCTTCAACTGGTTATTCTATTCCATTTCTACTTTTAAATTTAAAAATTTAAGGTTAAATTAAGAGGTATTTTTTTTATTTTTACAATAGCTTTCTTTTGAATCCAATTTCAAGTTCGACTAGAAGGATAGAAAGGCGATGAGAATGGGAAAAGAAAAATAAAATATTTTTCATTAGTGCCCCTTTTTTGCAATTTTCTTATTATCCATTCCATTCATTTTTTTTTATAGATATAGAATACTTTAGTATTCTATATCTATAAAAGTATTCTATAAAAAGTCTGTATTTTGTAAACTAAAAAATACAATAGTCAATATTCCTTATAATAGATATACTTAATTATATCATAAGAATCTTAAGATATATTTCGAATAGATAGAAATAGTAAATTTGAATTTAGACACATATTCTATGACGGATTTTAACTTACCCTCTATTTTCGTGCCTTTAGTAGGCTTAGTATTTCCGGCAATTGCAATGGCTTCCTTATTTCTTTATGTGCAGAAAAATAAGATTGTCTAGAAACGACAGGGCCGAATTTTATTAATGTATTTCCAGGATCATAATACAGATATTTTTTTGTGTAAGTAATATAATATGATAGGGTATGTAACTCTTTCTACACACAAATGAAAAAAAAAATCTATGGATGCGGATATAGGCTACGAGCATAAATGCATGCATATGCGTAGCCGAGTATAGCGAGTTTTTTTTGAATAGAAAGTCAATGTATCTAACCAATTATTTCACAGGAGTACTAGCTACTGAGGGCTATTTCAGAATCAAAAAAAGTAAAGTCAAAATCATTTAGCTTATTCTCTCAATTTCAATTGACCGCTACTGGATTTAGTATATCTAATATGAATTGGCGATCAGAACACATATGGATAGAACTTCTAAAAGGTTCTCGAAAAAGAGGTAATTTTTTCTGGGCCTGTATTCTTTTTCTAGGTTCATTAGGATTCTTAGCGGTTGGGACTTCCAGTTATCTTGGTAAGAATATGATATCTGTACTTCCATCTCAACAAATTCTTTTTTTTCCACAGGGGGTCGTGATGTCTTTCTACGGAATCGCGGGCCTATTCATTAGCTCCTATTTGTGGTGCACTATTTTTTGGAATGTAGGCAGTGGTTATGACCGATTTGATAGAAAAGAGGGAATAGTGCGCATTTTTCGTTGGGGATTCCCTGGAATAAAACGTCGCATCTTCCTTCGATTCCTTGTGCGGGATATCCAATCAATTAGAATTCAGGTTAAAGAGGGTCTTTATCCTCGTCGTATCCTTTATATGGAAATCCGGGGCCAGGGGGTCATTCCCTTGACTCGTACTGATGAGATGTTTTTTACTCCACGAGAAATTGAACAAAAAGCTGCCGAATTGGCCTATTTCTTGCGCGTACCGATTGAAGTATTTTGAGTACCAATTGCCATTTTTTGCAATTGTAAGGGGATTTTCGAGTATTTATCTAAAGGAAGGAACAAACGAGGATAAGAGAAAATCAAAATTGCTTTGATTTTTATTTATTTTGTCCAAGTGAGATATATGGCATAATATTCTTCCATCCTTATATAAAGGACCTTTTTTTTATTTCTCTATTCCACCCCATTTAGATCTAAGAAAGAACCCAATACAATGAAATTCCACTAGTATACAAAAAGAGAAATAGATACAAACACAAGGTCTCAAACCTTGTTATAGAATTTTTGCTTCAAAGAAAAGAAATATCATATATATATTCAGCGAATGAAATGGAGTCGGCGAATGAAGCGGATTCATTAACAACTCAATTTACAGATCAAAAATGAAAAAAAAGAAAGCATTGCCTTCTTTCCTATATCTTGTATTTATCGTACTTTTGCCCTGGGGAATCTCTTTCTCTTTTAACAAATGTCTGGAACTTTGGATTAAGAATTGGTGGAATACCAAGCAATCCGAAACTTTCTTAACGGATATTCAAGAGAAAAGGATTCTAGAAGGATTCATAGAATTAGAAGAACTTTTTCTCTTGGACGAAATAATAAAAGAGAAACCGAAGACACATGTACAAAAACTTCCTATAGGAATACACAGGGAAATAATACAATTGGCCAAAATGGATAATGAGCATCATCTCCATATCATTTCGCATTTTTCAACAAATATAATCTGTTTGGCTATTCTAAGTGGTTCTTTTTTTCTGGGTAAAGAAGAACTTATCATTTTGAATTCTTGGGCTCAGGAATTTTTCTATAACTTAAATGACTCAATAAAAGCTTTTTTTATTCTTTTAGTTACTGATTTTTTTGTTGGATTTCACTCCACCAGCGGTTGGGAACTACTAATTCGTTGGGTCTACAACAATCTTGGATGGGCTCCTAACGAGCTAATTTTCACTATTTTTGTTTGTAGTTTTCCTGTGATTCTAGACACGTGTTTGAAATTTTGGGTCTTTTTTTGTTTAAACCGTCTATCTCCTTCACTTGTAGTTATTTATCATTCAATTAGTGAAGCATAAACTCACTCATTTGATTTCCTAATACTAATATTAATCAAATTAGCATATTTCTTCCTTTAGAAAGAAAGCCCTTTTCCTTTTTAGTAAAATTCTTTCTATTTCTACCTGCTTAAGGTATTCATCATTCCAGTACAACTGTTGCAGTAGAATGACAACAGACTCGTGTATAGGGAACTAGATTTGTTTAGCTACCTATCTAATTTATTGTAGAAATTCCGGGATCCGCGATTGGGCATGGAAAATAGAAATACTTTTTCTTGGTTAAAGGAACAGATGATTCGATCGATTTCTGTATCGATCATGATATACGTAATAACTCGCACATCTATTTCAAATGCATATCCCATTTTTGCGCAGCAGGGTTATGAAAACCCGCGGGAAGCAACTGGACGAATTGTATGTGCCAATTGCCATTTAGCTAATAAGCCTGTAGATATTGAAGTTCCCCAAGCAGTGCTTCCTGATACTGTATTTGAAGCAGTTCTTCGAATCCCTTATGATATGCAGCTGAAACAAGTTCTTGCTAATGGGAAAAAGGGAGGGTTGAATGTGGGTGCTGTTCTTATTTTGCCCGAGGGATTCGAATTAGCACCGCCCGACCGTATTTCTCCTGAGTTGAAAGAAAAGATAGGAAATCTCTCTTTTCAGAATTATCGTCCCAATAAAAAAAATATTCTTGTGATAGGCCCCGTTCCCGGTAAGAAATATAGTGAAATTGTCTTTCCCATTCTTTCCCCCGATCCCGCTACGAAAAAAGACGTTCATTTCTTAAAATATCCCATATATGTAGGGGGAAACCGAGGAAGGGGACAGATCTATCCTGATGGTAGCAAGAGTAACAATACGGTCTATAATGCTACGTCAACTGGTATAGTAAAAAAAATACTACGTAAAGAAAAGGGGGGATATGAAATATCCATAGTCGATACGTCGGATGGACGCCAAGTGATTGATATTATACCTCCCGGGCCAGAACTTCTTGTTTCAGAGGGGGAATCGATCAAGCTTGATCAACCATTAACAAGCAATCCTAATGTAGGAGGGTTTGGTCAGGGGGATGCAGAAATAGTGCTTCAGGATCCATTGCGCGTCCAAGGCCTTTTGTTCTTCTTCGCATCTGTTATTTTGGCACAAGTTTTTTTGGTTCTCAAAAAGAAACAGTTTGAAAAGGTTCAATTGTACGAAATGAATTTCTAGATCCTGGGATTTCTTACCATCAAGTTCAAAAAAAAGCCTCGATTTTTTGAATTCCTTATTTCTATCTCATGCAAAAAAAGAGGATCCAAGGCAGAGACGAGAACAATAAAAGGAACAAGTCCTT